GCGAGTTATTTAAACTCCATGCCTTTTTTCCTTTGAATTCCAATTCAATCAAGTAAAGCGCACTAAGTTTAATTATTTTATTTGGAGCAAACCAAACAAGTAGTTAGCTTATCAGAATCAAAGTAACTAAGAATGGAGTTTTCTTTGGTGACCTAAGATCTAATTGTAGAAAGAATCAAAAGTTGCGGATAACTCTTTTTTTTATTATCAACAAGATAAAAAAGCGAGTTCTTCTTTTCGTGAAATTGGGCAAATAAAACGAATTTTGTCTTACGTATATAATCCAATTAAATTCAAATATAGAATGTAGAACTAAATAAATGGACTTATTCTATATACTCACTTAGATACTTATATCTCTAATAAGAATTTTCAAATTGAATTAATTAATAATTACAATTATGAATTATAATTAGTATAAATAAAAAATACGATATTAAAAAAAAATAAGAACAGGTACAAATAGTAAATCGAGGTACCCCTTTTATGACAACTTTCAATTTTCCCTCTATTTTTGTGCCTTTAGTAGGCCTAGTATTTCCGGCAATTGCAATGGCTTCTTTATTTCTTCATGTTCAAAAAAACAAGATTGTTTAGATCTAAGGGGACACAATCTCATCCGTTTTTTTTTGAAACTTAGACTTGTACCATAACACAGATATTTATTTCGGGAAATACGATAGAATGTATGATTTCCGCCGAACATAAAGGAAAAGCTCTTAGGCCTCCAGAAAATCATCTATGGGTAACTGAATTCTAGCTAGTTTCAAATAGATTAGGATCACTGGATGTTTAAAATGTAAAGTTGGCGGACCTGTATGTATATTGGGATCATATAAAGGGCATGTTATTTTATTATTTTAGATCTAACCAATTTGATGAATTACTCCTAAAGGTTCCCATCAAACTAGCACTAGTTTGATGGGAATTCATTCGGAAACAAAAAAAGTAAAGTCAAAACTATTTGGGGTATTCTTTCAATTCCAATAAAATGCAATCGGATCAAGTATGAGTTGGCGATCAGAACATATATGGATAGAACCTATAGCGGGGTCTCGAAAACTAAGTAATTTTTGCTGGGCTCTTATCGTTTTTTTAGGTTCATCGGGATTCTTATTGGTTGGAACTTCCAGTTATCTTGGTAGAAATTTGATATCTTTTGTTCCGTCTCAACAAATCATTTTTTTTCCACAAGGGATCGTGATGTCTTTCTACGGGATCGCGGGTCTCTTTATTAGTTCTTATTTGTGGTGCACAATTTCCTGGAATGTAGGTAGTGGTTATGATCGATTCGACAGAAAGGAAGGAATGGTGTGTATTTTTCGTTGGGGATTTCCTGGAAAAAATCGTCGCATATTCCTCCGATTCCTTATAAAAGATATTCAATCCGTTCGAATAGAAGTTAAAGAGGGTGTTTATGCTCGTCGTGTCCTTTATATGGACATCAGAGGCCGGGGGGCTATTCCGTTGACCCGTACTGATGAGAATTTGACTCCAAAAGAAATTGAACAAAAAGCCGCGGAATTGGCCTATTTCTTGCGTGTACCAATTGAAGTCTTTTGAGAAAAGGAACTGGGTTGAGGAACGAATGCTTTCTCAGCAGGAGGAAAAAATGCAAGAATCCTGTTTTTTCTATAACTAAGTGATACTTTAGATGTAGATAAATCATATCTTGTAAATTATTTTCTTTTTTTCAATCGACCTTTTTTTATCCTTTCGTTTGTGTTCTTTACTACCCAATAAAATAAATAGTGGGTTTTCTTAATAATGAGAACCGACGCATTTCTGTCTTGTTTTGCCGCTCATTTTTTTGATCATCACAATATCTTTCTTTCTCTCAATTATTCGATTCTTGACTATGGGGAATCGTTGGAATTTTTTTGAGATATTGGATATTTTGATAGAAGGGGAGTTCTTTCGTCTCAAAATATCAAAAATATTTATTCCTTAAAGGACTTCTTTTGGTCATTCATCGAAAGGAGGCACTTGTTTTGAATTTGATGAATTGAGATATCTGGAAACATGATTTTGTATTATTTCTTCAGTCGAATTCGAAGTGGAGTCTTAGTCTACTATTTCTGTATTCTTTCTAGATTCAAACAAAATCACAAAGAAAATAGATTCATACCTTATCTAGAACTCATGTTTGAAAGAAATATTCGATCACATACAGCCGACAAATGAAGCGGGTTAATTAAAAATGCACAGGTGATAAATGGAAAAAAAGAAAGCATTCACTTCTCTTTTGTATCTTGGATCTATAGTATTTCTGCCCTGGTGGATTTCTCTCTCATTTACTAAAAGTATGGAATCTTGGGTTACTAATTGGTCGAATAGCGGGCAATCCGAAATTTTTTTGAATGATATTCAAGAAAAAAGTTTTCTAGAAAAGTTCATAGAATTAGAGGAAATCCTCTTCTTGGAAGAAATGATCAAGGAATACTCAGAGACACATCTACAAAAGATTCCTATAGAAATCCACAAAGAAACGATCCAATTA